ATAGATAATATGGCTGAGAGTGTAGGCGATAGACTGTAAATCTATATACGGATTTAACAATCCTTTTATCAGGCTTTGTAGTGGAGAATAAGACGTCAGACTGCAATTCTGAAGATGCGTTTAACGCCGGAGCTTTAAGTAAAGCTTAGAAGAGTATAACTTCTTTAGGTAACTTTGAAGGTTACTAGTTTGAATAACTTAAAGCTTTAAATTAAAAGCATAAACAAACTAGGCCCTAAAAGGCCGATCAGGTTAAGGTAGAGCATTGAGGGCGTAATAGAAGTAACTAAAGTTGATTTTTTCGTTCATTTCGTCTTCGGACTTGAGATTATAAGGGATGTTATCGCAATACGTAGATAAAAGTACAGTGTTAAAAGAGCCGAGGCTAATAAGACGGAGAGAGTTAAAAATAGGCCGGCTGAAACTATTTCTTGAATTAAAAATCATTTAGGGATAAATCCGGTAAAAGGGGGCAGGCCTCCTAAAGATAAAAGGGATAAAAAAGTTATTATTTTAAGTTGAGATGAATGATTAATAGTGTTTAAAACATGAGAAATGTGGAAAGCATCTTGTAAATTAAACAATAAAGCGATAGAGGAGGAGATAATTGAGTATATAATGAAGTAAAAAAGTCATCTTGATTCTCTAATTATAATTGCTCTGAGTATCCATGATATGTGGTTGATTGAGGAGTAAGCTATAATTTTTCGGAGAAGGGTTTGATTAATTCCCCCTAGTGCCCCAATAATTGCTGATAATATAATTGCTCTTATGAAAATTGGAGTCACGTTCTCAAAAGTTAAGTAGGATAGGAGAGATATAGGGGCAACTTTCTGAACAGTTATTAAAATGATTGCTTGAGGTCATTGAAGACCTTCTATAACTCTAGGGAACCAAAAATGGAAAGGGGCTACCCCAGCTTTTAATAGTAGGGCGATAGTTATGAGAATTCTAGATGAATAAAAGGAAAAAAGTATAATGGAAGCTGATAGAATAATTACAGATGACCCTAAAGCCTGAATTAAAAAATATTTTAAAGCTGCTTCTGAAGAGTACTGGTTATTTTTTGAAGACACTAAAGGAATAAAAGATAATAAATTAAGTTCTAATCCAATTCAAGCCCCAAATCAAGATCTTGATGAAACAGAAAGTGTGGTTCCTAGTAGGAGAGTAAATAAAAATAATAGTTGGGCTGAAGAAAATAAAATTAAAAAGAGAGGGAGTTGACCTTCATAGATGGGGTATGAGCCCACGAGCTTACTTAGCTTATCTTTTTACAAATAAACTAATTATGCTCTGGTGTAAAGTGCACATGAAGCTTTGATCTTCAGGGAAATGGTGTTTATTCCATTGGGTGTAAAAAAAAGGGGGGGGGTAATGAAGGTAGGTCTTGTCCTACATAATTTATCCTATCAAGATAATCCTTTTTCAGGCACTTCATTTTATAATCTTATTATGAAAAAATCAAAGTTTTATAAAAGATTTTTTTTATTTGTACTAAATTTTGAAATTAAAAAGGGATAAATATTCGAGGGGGGTTAAAACTTAAGTTTTTAATGTCAATATAATTTACTAATAGTATATAACTAAATCTTTAACTATAATGACTTATATATAATTATTTAGCATAATATTATATTTCTTTATTTGTATAAAAAATAATATCTTTTTTGAAGTATGAAACTAAGTTTAAGTGAAAAACTTAGTTTCTATCGAAAAAGATATTATTTTATTTCTTCAAATAAAATATTAATGAATTATAAACGTTTATTAAATATACTTACAAATCTATATATTATTAACTTAAAATACAATAGAAAGATACATAAATATTTACACTATTTATGTAAAGATCAAAGAATATTCTTTAACTACGTTTAATTATTATCTTTAAATATAAAGATTTAGTTGTATAGTAACAATAAATATATTATATTATATTTAATTTAGATAGCATAATACATTATAGACAGTTATTTAATATTATAATTGAATAAGATATTATAACAAATCTTTTTAAAATAAAATCATTGTTGTTATATAATATGAACAATAATATATTCATTCACATTAATTAAATAATTAAAATTAAATCATATATTTATACATTTAATTTAAATGTATATAAATGAAGGGTTCTAAGAAAAAATTGAGTTCTTTTTATCTGTTTCTAAAAAAAAAAGTGTATTTTAATACCTTAAACAAAGAAATATAATTTATATTCTAAAATAACTATTTAAATATATAGTTGTTATAAAAATTGTAACTTATTTTTAAGAAGTAATATAGAAAAAGGGAAAATGCCGGGGGGGTAGAGATTCTTCTTTTCTGTTGATTGAAAATTTAATTTTAATGGTACTGTTGTTATTTTCTAAAAAAAGTGAATGAAATGAATGCTTATTTTGTGTATATTTTGTTATAATTTATTTTATAAAAGTTTTATCCTGGCTCATAATTCTTATTTTTAGGTTGATGATACATGTTAGTTTTGTCGCGACAAAAAGTTTATTTAATTTGATATTATATAAATTACAAGTGTAGAGATGTCAATAAAAAATTAATTCTCAGTATCTAGTGCTAATATTATAAATGCAAGTTGGAATTGGTAATCTTAATTTTATTTACCTGGCTAAAATTTGTGCCAGCAGCCGCGGTTATACTGAGAGGTAAATTAAGAAATGTTTGGTTAAAAATAATTAAGTGTTTGGCTTTATTTTTATGGTTTCGTACTGATAAAGGGTGAAATCAATTTTTTGGTGTGAGAACAGTTAAAAAAGTAGCTTAAACTGAGGTTATTAAGATAAAGGTATGAACCAGGATTAGATACCCTGTTACACTTTATTTAAATTTTGTTTACCCGGGTAATAAGCAGTTATTGTCTTGAAACTCAAAGGATTTGGCGGTAATTTAGTCTATTTAGAGGAACCTGTTCTGTAATCGATAAACCACGAAGTATCTTACCTTATTTAGTAGATAATCAGTTTGTATACCGTCATTATTAGATAACTTTAATAAAAATCAGTTGTTGAAATAATTGTTTTAATATATTAGATCAAGGTGCAGCTAATAGTAAGGAAGAAATGGGTTACAATATTATATATTAAAACGGATTAAAAGATGAAACATTTTATGAAGGTGGATTTAATAGTAAGAGGGGTTTAATAAGCCCTTTTGATTTTAGCTCTAGATTATGTACACATCGCCCGTCGCTCTCGTTAGTTAAAGCGAGATAAGTCGTAACATAGTAGGTGTACTGGAAAGTGTACCTAGAAATTCAAGGTAGAGCTTGAAAAGTTAAGCATCTCACTTACGTTGAGAAGTTCTTTGTGCAAATCAATGTATCTTGAAATATAATCTTGTTAAATTAAAGAGAGTTTTGAGGAAGATATAATAAAATTATTTTAAATTAATTATAATTATTAAGTAGAATGAATCGAAATATAATAATAAGGCTATAGAGGAAAGTACTGTGAAGGAAAGATGAAATAGTTTGAAAATTAATTTGATAGAAAGTAGTTTTATATGTTCGTACCTTGTGTATCAGGGAAAACTAAAATTATCTTATAATTTAAGATGTCCCGAAAAAAAAAGAGTTAATTTAAAAATAAAGTTTTCGTGTTAATGAAATTTTAAATTTTATATTAGTGGTGAAATGCCAGTCGATTTTTTATATCTGGTTGTTAGTGAATTAAATTTAATTTAAATGCTTAATGGTTAAGTTAAACTAATAAGTAAGAAAGAATAGGAGGGAAGAGCTTCTTATTCTATAATAATTAAATTGTGGTTATATTTAAATATGTGATTGTTGAATTAAGCTTAAAAACAGCTATATTAGTAAAGCGTTCTAGTTAATATAATTTATTTTAATATTTATATGAAACCCAAAAATTTGTAACTAAAATTTCCATGAAATATAATTTTGGAAGTTATACTGGTTTTATAAGTAGAGTTATTTTGTAAGAAAATTATGTTAAAGTTTTATAAAAATTATATTATAATTAAGGTATAATTAAGGAACTCGGCAAATATTACTTTTGCCTGTTTATCAAAAACATGTCTGTATGGTTGTTATATAGAGTCTAGCCTGCCCACTGATTTTATTAAAGGGCCGCGGTATTTTGACCGTGCGAAGGTAGCATAATCATTAGTCTTTTAATTGGAGGCTTGTATGAATGGTTGGACAAAAAGTTGGCTGTCTCGTTTATATTAATTGAATTTAACTTTTAAGTGAAAAGGCTTAAATGAACTGAAGGGACGATAAGACCCTATAAAGCTTTACAATAAGAAAATTAAACTATAAATTATTAGTATAACTTAATTTAATTGGTATTTGTTTCGTTGGGGCGACGGGAATATAATAATATAACTGTTCTTTTATAAGTTTAACAAAATTAATTGGATAAAAATTGATCCTTTAATAAAGATTAAAAGATTAAGTTACTTTAGGGATAACAGCGTAATCTTCTTTGAGAGTTCAAATCGACAAGAAGGGTTGCGACCTCGATGTTGAATTAAGGTATCCTTACAATGCAGCAGTTGTAAAGGAAGGTCTGTTCGACCTTTAAATCCTTACATGATTTGAGTTCAGACCGGCGTAAGCCAGGTCGGTTTCTATCTTTCAGGTTTATATGAATTACTTTAGTACGAAAGGATTAAGTAGTTGAAATATTTTTATAGGGAAGAATAACTTTAATGGAACTGCTTTGGCAGAATTATGCATTGGACTTAGGATCCAATTATGTGGGTTTGTAATCCCATAAGTAGTAAGATGATGTCTTTAGTAATAGTGGTAAACTATCTGATTTTAATTATTTGTGTTTTAATTAGTGTAGCGTTTGTTACTTTATTAGAACGTAAGATTTTAGGTTATATTCAAATTCGGAAAGGTCCTAATAAGGTAGGATTTATAGGTTTGCTTCAGCCTTTTGCTGATGCCATTAAATTATTTAGTAAAGAGCAGACTTTACCAACTATATCTAATTTTTTACCTTATTATATATCTCCTGTTTTTAGTTTATTTGTTTCATTAATTGTGTGGCTTGTTATGCCTTACGAAATAGGTTTAATAAATTTCAGAATAAGAACTTTGTTTTTTTTATGTTGTACAAGATTAGGAGTGTATACTACTATGAGAGCTGGGTGGTCTTCTAATTCAAAATATTCTTTGTTGGGGAGATTACGGGCTGTTGCCCAGACTATTTCTTATGAAGTTAGTTTAGCTTTAATTTTATTGTCTTTTATTTTCTTAGTTGGGGGGTTTGATCTGTCTTTATTTAGATTATATCAACGTGATATTTGGATATTATGGTTTACTTTTCCTTTAGCTATAATTTGATTTGCTTCTTGTTTGGCTGAGACTAACCGAACTCCTTTTGATTTTGCTGAAGGAGAATCAGAGTTAGTTTCTGGGTTTAACACAGAGTATAGAAGAGGAGGGTTTGCTTTAATTTTTATAGCTGAGTACGCAAGAATTTTGTTTATAAGAATGTTATTTTCTTTAATTTTTTTAGGGGGTAATTTAATAAGTCCTGTTTATTATGTTAAGTTAGTGATAGTGGCATTTGCTTTCGTGTGGGTACGTGGGACTTTACCTCGTTTTCGGTACGATAAACTTATGTATTTAGCGTGAAAGAGATTCTTACCTGTGTCTTTAAATTATTTAATTTTTTTTATGGGGGTAAAATTATTTTGTTTTGTTTATATTTTATAGTAGCATTTTTTTAAGTAAAAGTTATTAGAAGATTCGAACTTCTATTGCGAGCTTTCAAAACACGTGCTTTCCTATCAGCCAAATAACTTAACTAAGTATTTTATCCCATCATATTAATATAAGGGGGTTGATAATATAATATGCGAAATATAGAACAGTTAAAATTTGTCCTGTTAAAACGTAAGGGTCTTCTACTGGGCGCGCCCCAATTCAGGTAAGTAGAAGAACAATAGCTACTAGTGTTCAAAATAAAATTTGATTAAGGGGGTAAAAGGTAAGTCTTCGGAATTTACCTGTGTGGGTAAAAGGTAAAATAAGTAGGATTAAGATTGACATTACTAAGGCAATTACTCCCCCTAATTTGTTAGGGATAGAACGAAGAATTGCATATGCGAATAGAAAATATCATTCTGGTTGAATATGAGCGGGGGTGACTAAAGGGTTAGCCGGAATAAAATTATCAGGGTCTCCTAAGAGGTAAGGGTTTAATAAGGTAAGTAAAATAAGAGCTATAAGTATAACAACAAATCCTGTAATATCTTTAAAAGTAAAATAAGGGTGGAATGGAATTTTATCTACATTTCTAGAAATTCCTAGGGGATTGTTTGACCCTGTTTGGTGAAGAAATAAAATGTGAATTATTACAGCAGCGGAAACAATAAAAGGAAATAAAAAATGAAATGTAAAAAATCGGGTTAATGTAGCATTATCTACAGCAAACCCCCCTCAGATTCATTGGACTAAGTCAGGACCAATATAAGGGATGGCCGAGAATAAATTAGTAATAACTGTAGCCCCTCAGAATGATATTTGACCTCAAGGTAGAACATAACCTAAGAAGGCAGTAGCCATGACTAAAAGTAGGATGATTACTCCAACTGATCAAGTGTGGAGGTATAAGAAAGATCCATAATAAATACCTCGGCCTGTGTGTAGGTATAAACAAATGAAGAAAAATGAAGCCCCATTAGCATGGAGAGTTCGAAGGAGTCATCCGTAATTTACATCTCGGCAAATGTGAGCTACACTTGAGAATGCTAAGTCAATGTGAGCAGTGTAGTGTATTGCTAAGAATAAACCCGTAACAATTTGTACTACCAAACATAAGGATAGTAGAGAACCAAAGTTTCAAAAAGTTGAGATATTTGCTGGTGCTGGGAGGTCAACAAGAGCTCCGTTCGCGATTTTAAAGAGGGGATGTGATTTACGAATTGGTATTGTCATTATAAAGATAAGCGGAGTGGACCGAAAAAAGTGTTTGTAATTTTAACTACCACAATTAATGTAAGAAGAAGATATAAAATAATAAATAAAGTTAAGTTTATTGTAGTGTTGTTATAGATAATACTTAAAAGGGCAGGAGTGGATGAGTAGATATTTGTCTGGATAGATGATTGAGAGAGGAAAGAAGGGGAGTTAATTATTAGGGGGTCAATAATTAGTAATAAAGATCTTATTATAATAGTAGCAATAATAAGGAGTGATAAACTTCCTGAAAAACTAAAAGCTTCATTAGAGGCAAGTGAAGCTACATAAATGAATAAAACAAGTATCGCCCCTAGAAAAATAAGAAATAAAATATAAGAAAATCAGAATGATTTTATTAATAAACCAGCAGTAACACAGATTATTATTGTTTGAACTAATAACCTAAGCCCTATGGCAAGGGGGTGTATAAGCCGAGTGAATAAAAAAGAAGATATGATAATAATAGGGGATATTATAATAATTAATGAAATACAGAGAATAGTTTAATATAAAATACCAGTTTTGGGAATTGGTGACAAGAGTGAACTCTTTTCTCTGATGCTTTAAGAAGAATTTATCTTCAATTCCGATTTACAAGACCGGTGTTTTATTTAAACTATTAAAACTAATGTCAATTCTTAGTATTTATTGTTTTATTCCTTTAGTGAGAGTTTTTTGTGGTTTATGGGTATTTGTTTCTAAGCGTAAACATTTATTAAATACTTTATTAAGACTAGAGTATATTATATTAAGAGTTTTTTGACTTATGAGTATAAATTTATCGAGATTAGGCCATGAAGGTTATTTTGTCTTATTTTTTTTAACTTTGGCTGCTTGTGAAGGGGCTTTAGGGTTAGCTTTATTAGTTTCAGTGGTGCGAACGCACGGAAATGACTGTTTCAGAAGATTTAGAGTTTTACAATGTTAAAATTTGTATTATATTGTTTATTATTGATACCTTTGGTAAATTTTTGGTGGGCTGTTCAAAGTTCTTTGTTTATTCTGTGTTTTTTATTTGTTGTATATTGTCATCATGATTTTAGCTTCTTTATAAGGGGTTGATGTCTAGGGGTTGATTCACTTAGGTATGTATTAATTTTATTAAGTTTTTGAATTACGGCACTTGTGGTCTGTTCTAGACAAAAAATTTTAAAGGATAATAATTATCCTTCACTGTTTTTAATTGTAAATATTATATTGTTGGTTTTTTTATTATTTACTTTCTCATCAACTGATTATTTACTATTTTATATTAGCTTTGAAAGGTCTTTAATTCCTACTTTAATTTTGATTTTAGGGTGAGGATATCAACCAGAGCGGCTGCAGGCTGGGGTTTATATATTATTTTATACTTTATTTGCATCTTTGCCTTTACTTTTATCTTTAATTAGATTTTACATAAGTAGAGGAAGTTTAACTTTAGGTTTAGTTGAAGGAGTTAAAGGTAGAGGATTTATACCTTCTATTTGGTATTTGATTACTGTTCTCGCTTTTATTGTAAAACTTCCTATATTTTTAGTTCATTTATGGTTACCAAAGGCCCATGTTGAAGCTCCTGTAGCTGGGTCAATAATTTTGGCCGGGGTTCTATTAAAGCTAGGGGGTTACGGTTTAATTCGGGTTCTACCTTTGTTTGGTGAAGCTAATAAAAGATTATCTTGATTGTGAGTTAGAATTAGATTAGTAGGGGGTGTAATTGTCAGATTAATATGTTTACGTCAAGTAGATATTAAAGCTTTAATTGCTTATTCATCAGTTGCTCACATAGGTTTAGTTTTATCTGGGCTAGTAGTTTTCGGTTGATGGGGATTAAACGGAGCAGTGGTTGTCATGATTGGGCATGGATTATGTTCTTCTGGATTATTTTGTCTAGCAAATATAGTATATGAGCGGGTCGGAAGCCGAAGTTTACTAATTAGAAAAGGTCTGATAAATTTTATACCTAGAATAGCACTTTGATGGTTTTTATTGAGAGCAGGAAATATAGCCGCGCCTCCTACTTTAAATTTATTGGGAGAAATTAGTCTAATTATTAGAGTAGTAAGTTGAAGAAAAATTACTATAATTGTTATTTCTTTACTTTCTTTTTTCAGAGCAGCTTATACATTATATATGTTTTCTTTAAGTCAGCATGGAAAATACTATAGATCTTTATTTTCTTGTTGTTCTGGAAAAGTTCGTGAATATTTAATTTTATTACTTCATTGACTGCCTTTAAACATTTTAATTTTAAAAAGAAGAAGAATTTTATTTATCTTATAAGTTTAAATAGTTTAATAAAAACGTTGGTTTGTGGAGCCAAAAATATGAAAAAATTCATTTTAAATCATGTTATGAAGAGTTTCTATATATATCTCTAGGGTAGTATTTTTAGTGTTTTCATCCTTGTGTTGTCTAATTTGTTCTTTGGTTTGTTTAATATCAAGTCAAGCTTGATTTATTGAGTGAGAAATGATTAGATTAAATTCATGTTCTATTGTAATAACTTTAATCTTAGATTGGATGTCTTTCATGTTTTTAGGGTTTGTTATATTTATTTCTTCGATGGTTCTTTACTATAGAGGGGAATATATGGCCGGGGATAATAATATAAATCGTTTTATGTATTTAGTGTTAGCCTTTGTTATATCAATAGGATTTTTAATTATTAGCCCCAATTTGGTTAGAATTTTACTTGGGTGAGATGGTCTTGGTTTAGTTTCTTACGCGTTGGTAATTTATTATCAGAATGAAAAATCAGCTAATGCTGGGATATTAACTGCTTTATCCAATCGAGTGGGAGATGTATGTATTTTATTGGCAATTTCTTTATTTTTTAGTTATGGGGGGTGAAATTTTTTATTTTATGTAGAAAATATACCTAAGATGGAGATGAGAGAAGTTTTGTGTGTGTTAGTAGTTTTAGCTGGAATGACTAAGAGTGCTCAAATTCCTTTTTCAGCTTGACTCCCTGCTGCTATAGCAGCACCTACTCCAGTTTCAGCTCTTGTTCATTCTTCTACTTTAGTGACTGCTGGAGTTTACTTATTAATTCGATTTAGCCCAGCTTTAGGGGGGTCTAAAGCTCAAATTATATTGTTGTTATTAGCGAGAATAACTATATTTATAGCGGGGTTGGGAGCTAATTTTGAGTATGATTTAAAGAAGATTATTGCTTTATCTACTTTGAGACAATTAGGGGTGATAATAAGAATTTTAGCTCTTGGTTTCCCAGATCTTGCTTTTTTTCATTTACTTGCGCATGCTTTATTCAAAGCATTGTTGTTTATATGTGCTGGGGCTGTAATTCATAGAGTAAAGGATTATCAGGATATTCGGATAATAGGGGGATTAGTATACCATATACCTTTAACGGGAATATGTATAAATTTAGCTAATCTAGCTTTATGTGGGACACCTTTTTTAGCTGGGTTTTACTCTAAAGATATAATTTTAGAGATAGCTTTCATATCTCCTATCAACTTAGTAGCGTTTATGTTATATGCACTAGCAACAGGACTAACTGTGTGTTATACAATACGTTTAGTTTATTATACTTTATCTGGAGATTTTAATTTAGGAAACTTATACTCTATTGGAGACGATGCTTCTGTAATAACTAGTCCTATAATGTGTTTAGGAGTAGGAGCTGTTTTTGGGGGAGCTGTTTTATCTTGATTAATTTTTCCATGTCCTTATATAATTTGTATAAGTACATTTTTTAAAACTTTAGCTTTAAGGGTAAGAGTTGTAGGAGGACTTATTGGTTATTTATTGAATATGATGGTTGTAAACTATGAATTAAATTCACTTAAAGTGTATAATAGAACTGTGTTTAGAGGCTCTATGTGGTTTATACCTTTTTTATCTACTTACGGAGTAAGAAAAGATTTTTTAGTGGGAGGAGATTTATACCAAAAAATTGGAGATAGAGGATGGTCTGAATATTATGGTGGACAAGGAATTTATTCTTCTATTGAGAAAGGTTCCCAAGGTCTTCAGGTTTTTCAAGATAATAGAATGAAGGTTTATATACTTAGCTTTTTATTTTGATTAGTAATTTTGGTTTTTATCATTTTTTATTTACATAGCTTATACATAGAGCGTTGCATTGAAGCTGCAGAAGAAATAGTTATTATTTGTAAATGGTTCTAGTTATGGTGCATGTTTTTAAAAGGATTTAAAACCTTTGGTTTTACAACGAAAATGTAATGTGTTTACTACACTATAATAACAAGGAGTATAAACGGATTTTAACCGCTTAAGTTAGAAGTTAGCAGCTTCTTCTTGATCATCCTACTCCCTTGGTTAGAAGAGTATCTTCATTTCTATCATTAACAGTGATATGCCTCTTTTTGGCTTTAACCAATAAATAAAGGTGAATTAACACCAAGACTCAGGCCGAAACTGAGAGCAATTTTTCGCTTTTTATTTGAAGTTAGCTCTTATAAGTAGAGCACTTTTTGAGTGCAAATCAAATGTCATAGTTGACTATAACTCCAATCGGCTCAATCAAGTGCTCCCTGATTTCATTCGTGGTAAAGTCCTAATAATAAAATAATAATGAAGGAAGCTCCAGTGAGAGTTCAGGCTAAAATATTAGATAAATTAATAATTATGGCTAAGGGTAGAAGAAGTGTAATTTCAACGTCAAAAATTAAAAAAATTACAGCAATAAGAAAAAATCGTAACGAGAATGGGAGTCGGGCCGACCCTTTAGGGTCAAATCCACACTCAAAAGGTGAATTTTTTTCTCGGTCTATAATTGTTTTTTTTGCTAGTAATGAGGCGATAATTATAACGGCTGATCTAATTACTAAGGTTAATAAAGTAGATATTAAAATAATAATCATTGCTTTTTCTAGAAATATTCTAGACTTTCTGGTTGGAAGCCAAATGTACTGTTATACTAAAAAAGCAACCTCCTCATCAATAAATGGAGATGTAAAGGAAGAGTCATACTACATCTACAAAATGTCAGTATCAAGCAGCAGCTTCAAATCCGAAGTGATGATGGGACGAAAAGTGACATTTATATAATCGGTAAAGACATACTAATAAGAAGTTTCTTCCAATAATAACATGGAGCCCATGGAATCCTGTGGCAACGAAGAAAGTAGAACCATATACTGAGTCAGCAATTGTAAATGGAGCTTCAAAGTACTCTAAAGCTTGAAGAGCTGTAAAATAAAGCCCAAGGACAACTGTAATAGCTAAGCTTTGTATAGCTTGGGAATGTTTGGCTTCTATAATGGCATGGTGAGCCCATGTAACTGTAGCTCCTGAAGCAAGAAGGATAGCTGTATTAAGAAGAGGAATTTGAAAGGGGTTAAATGGTTGGATTCCTGCAGGAGGTCAACATCTTCCTACTTCTACATTAGGTGATAAACTTCTGTGGAAAAAAGCTCAAAAAAAAGAGAAGAAGAATAGAACTTCTGATGTAATAAATAGAATTATTCCTCATCGTAAACCTAGAGTCACAACTTTAGTGTGAAGACCTTGGTAAGTTCCTTCTCGGGTAATATCTCGTCATCATTGAATTATTGTTAAAGAGGTAGCAATAATTCCTAGAATTAAAAGGTCAGGATTAAATTGATGAAATCATTTTACTAACCCCGTGGTTAATATTATAGCTCTAATAGATCCTGTAAGGGGTCATGGTCTTATATCAACTAAATGGAAGGCGTGATGTCCGTGTGATGATGTCATTAGTTATGTAACTTCTCTAGCGTATAGGGTACTTAAGACTGCAAAAACATATGATTGAATAACTGCAACAGCAGCTTCTAAGATTAATAATAAAATTTGACTTAAGATTAGGAGTGAAACTAAAGTTGTAGATAAAGATGGTCCGGTGTTTCCTAGAAGAGTAAGTAAAAGGTGACCGGCAATTATATTGGCAGCTAATCGAACTGCCAGGGTTCCTGGTCGAATGACATTTCTAATAGTTTCAATAAGTACTATAAAAGGTATAAGTGCGCCCGGAGTTCCTTGGGGAACTAAGTGAGCAAATATATGCTGGGTGTGGTTAATTCACCCAAATAATATAAAAGCTACTCATAGAGGAAGAGCTAATGCTAGTGTCATAGTTAAATGGCTAGTGCTAGTAAAAATATAAGGAAGAAGGCCCAGGAAATTATTAAATACGATTAAACTAAATAAACTAACAAATATAATTGTTGAGCCTAAATGAGTAGTTCCCAGTAAAGTTTTGAACTCTCCGTGTAAGGTTATTGTAATTTTATGTCATAGAAGAGATCAACGTGAGGGTATAGCTCAGTATAATATAGGAATAAATAAAATTCCTAGGAATGTGGATAATCAGTTCAACGATATTGAAAAGATTCTTGAAGTAGGGTCAAAGACTGAGAATAGGTTAGTTATCATTTTCAATTTATTTCTGGTTTAAGGGGTATTTTACTTGATTTTTCAATTTTAGAGGGAACTTTAATGAAATAGTTAATGATTAAGAAAACTATAAATGTAGAAGAAAATATAATGAAAAGATTTAATCATAAAAGGGGGGCTATTTGTGGGATTGAAAAATATCAATGAAATTGATAATTTAAACGTGACAGGTTTATGTTATAAATTAACTAATTTTTCTGTCATTAGAAGTAGCCGTTAATTACTATATTAGGTTTAAAAGACCTACACTTACTTTCAGTCATCTAATGAAGCTTCTCTAGAAGAAGAAATTCAGTTTAAGAAAGAATTTACAGAAACTCTTTCAATAACAATTGGTATAAAACTATGGTTAGCACCACAGATTTCTGAACATTGACCATAAAATATACCAGGGCGGTTGATTAGAAAGCTGATTTGGTTAAGACGGCCGGGGATAGCGTCTGCTTTTACACCTAGAGCAGGTACTGTTCAAGAGTGGATAACATCAGCAGCTCTAATTAAGACTCGAATTTGTGTATTTATGGGTAATACAGTTCGGTTGTCTACGTCTAGAAGTCGAAATCCGTCTTCAGGGAGTTCGTTAGAAGGGATCATATAAGAGTCAAATTCTACTTGGAGGAAATCAGAGTACTCATAACTTCAGTATCATTGATGACCAATTGTTTTTAAAGTAATTCTAGGGTTGTTGACTTCATCTAATAGATATAAAAGTCGAAGAGAAGGGAGAGCGATAAAAACAAGAATGATCGCGGGTAGAATAGTTCAAATGATTTCAATAGTTTGCCCTTCTAATAGAAATCGGTTTGTGAATTTATTAAAGAATAATGTAGCTATTATATAACCAACTAGTGTAGTAATTAAGATTAATACTACTATAGCGTGATCATGAAAAAAAATTAATTGTTCTATAAGTGGGGAAGCTCTATCTTGAAAACCTAAATAACCTCATGTTGCCATTAATTCTAAAAGAAGAAAAAATCTTCCTAGTAGGAGCTTAAATCCTATGCATCTGTCTGCCATTTTAGAAGTTAGTAATTAATGGGATTTCTATGTAGCTGTGATCTGCTGGGGGGAAACTATGCTGTCACTCGATTGAGGTAGGTAGGAATAATGAAAATATCACTGGTCGAGCTGCTGTTAAAGCTTCTCATACAATAATAACAAATCCTATAACTGCAATAAGGGAGATTGTAGACCCAATAGAGGATAAAACATTTCATGCAGTATAAGCATCTGGGTAATCTGAGTATCGCCGAGGTATTCCATTAAGACCTAAAAAGTGTTGGGGGAAGAATGTAATATTTACTCCTACAAATATAGTTAAAAAATGTATTTTCAATCACTTAGGGTTTAATGTTACTCCTGTAAATAAAGGGAATCAATGAGCAATTCCGGCGAAAATCCCAAAAACAGCTCCTATAGATAATACATAATGAAAATGAGCTACTACATAATAAGTGTCGTGTAAGATAATATCAATTGAAGAGTTTGCCAGAACGACTCCTGTTAAACCTCCCACTGTAAAAAGGAATACAAATCCTAATGCTCAAAGTAAAGATGGGCTGTAATTTAATTGGGTCCCATGTAAAGTTCCTAGTCAACTAAAAATTTTAATTCCAGTGGGCACGGCAATAATTATAGTAGCAGATGTGAAATAAGCTCGTGTATCGACGTCCATTCCTACTGTAAATATATGGTGAGCTCATACTACGAATCCTAAGATTCCAATAGCAAGCATTGCATAAATTATTCCTAAGGTCCCAAAAGCTTCTTTTTTACCAGACTCTTGTCTAATAATATGTGAAATTATTCCAAAGGCGGGAAGAATTAAAATATAAACTTCAGGGTGACCGAAGAATCAGAATAAATGTTGGTAGAGAACGGGATCTCCTCCCCCAGCAGGGTCAAAGAAGGAAGTGTTAAGGTTTCGGTCAGTTAGTAATATAGTAATTGCTCCTGCTAAGACTGGAAGGGATAAAAGTAGAAGAAGGGTAGTAATAAACACTGATCACACAAAAAGGGGGATTCGGTCTATAGTTATTCCTGTTGAACGTATATTAATAACAGTTGTTATAAAATTTACTGCCCCTAAAATTGAAGAAACTCCGGCAAGATGGAGAGAGAAAATTCCTATATCAACAGAAGCTCCGGCGTGGGCGATTCCAGCAGACAAAGGAGGGTAAACAGTTCATCCTGTTCCTACCCCTCTTTCTACTATTCCTCTGGAAAGAAGAAGAGTTAAAGATGGGGGAAGAAGCCAAAATCTTATATTATTTATACGGGGGAAAGCTATATCAGGGGCACCAAGTATAAGGGGCACTAATCAGTTTCCAAATCCTCCAATTATAATTGGTATTACCATAAAAAAAATTATAACAAAAGCATGGGCAGTGACTACTACATTATAGATTTGGTCATCACCAATAAGTCTTCCTGGTTGACCTAGTTCAGCTCGAATAATTAAGCTTAAGGCAGTTCCTACTATTCCAGCTCATGCTCCGAAAATAAAATATAGAGTTCCAATGTCTTTATGATTTGTAGAAAATAATCATCGTTGCGC